CCCTCTGAAACAAGAACTTCTGGTCCTGGAGGGACAATATCAACCACTTGACGTCCATCCGATGGATCTGTTATGGTTATTTCATATCCCCCTTTTTCTTTTCGTATGATTTTGCTTACTATGCCCGCTCCTGTAGCATTATAAACTGTATTGTTACTCTTACTTCCGTCGGGATAAATCTGACCCCTTCCCCTATTTCCTCCTACATATATAGGATATTTTAAAAAGTGAACATCTTTCTTAGTAGTGGGGTCGGGGGAAAGAATAGGAAAGGTGATTTCACTATATTTCTGGCCGGGAACAGGCCCTATTACAAGAATATTTTTTTTATTAGGGCGGTAGCTCAGAAAAGACAAATTTCCTATCTTTTCTTTCATCTCGGGAGAAATACGATCGGAAGGAGCTAATTCAAACCCCTCCGGTAAAATAAGAACAGCCCCCACATTCAAACCCCCTTTCTTACCATTAGCAAGGACTTGTTTCACTTGCTTATCATAAGGAATTCGAACAACTGCTTCAAATATAGTATCGGGAAGTACTGCTTGTGGAACCTCAATATCCACGGGCTTATTAGCTAAATGACAATTAGCACATACAATACGCCCGGTCGCTTCTCGTGGATTTTCATAACCCTGCTGCGCAAAAATGGGATATGCACTTGAAACGGATGTCCGAGTTATGATATATATCATGAGCGATACGGAAATAGATCGAATAAGATGTTCCTTTATCCAAGAAAAAGTATTTCTAGTTTGCATAATCTAATCATTGGTCTGAAAATTTCTACAATAAATTGGGTAGGTCACTAGTATAGTTTCCTATCCACGATTCTGCTATTTATTGGAATTATTTTACTGGAATACTATACTATAAAAATAGTATGAAAACCCCCTAGATAGAATGTTTTTAATACTTATGTAGAACTACAAAGTAAGAAACGTTCTAATTGGATTAATATTGGTGGATCATTTATCAATCATTCATTGAATGATAAATAACCACAAGTGACGGAGATACACGATTTAAATAACGAAAAATCCAATATTTAAAAAGAGTATCGAGAATAACCGGAAAAGTGGAAACAAGACTAGATATAATTTGATCATTATGACCAAATCCAAAATCTTTGTATACAGAACCAATCATTAGTTCCCAGCCGTGGGGTGAATGAAATCCGATACATAAATCGGTTAATAAAAGAATTGAAAAAGCTTTTACTGTATCACTTAAGTTATATAGGAATTCCTGAGTCCAAGAGTTAAGAATAACAAGTTCTTGATTACCTAAAATAGAATAACCACTTAAAATAACAAAACAGATTATATTTGTCGAGAAGTGTAAAATTGTATGGATACGATCCTCGTTGTGTATCTTGATTAATTGGATCGTTTCTTTGTGGATTCCTATAAGAAGCTTTTGTAGATATGTCTCCGAGTATTCCTTGATCATTTCTTCCAAGAAGAGGATTTCTTCTAATTCTATGAACTTTTCTAGAATACTTTTTTGTTGAATATCATTCAAAAAAATTTCGGATTGGCCGATATTCGCCCAATTAATAACCCAAGATTCCATATTTTTAGTAAATAAGAGAGAAATCCACCAGGGCAAAAATACTATAGATGCAAGATACAAAAGAGGAGTGAATGCTTTCTTTTTTGCCATTTTTCGCCTGTTAATTTTTAATTAACCCACTCCATTTGTCGGACTTTATGTGATCGAATATTTCTTTCAAACATGAGTTCTAGACAGGGCATCAAACCTATGAATCTATTTTATTTGTGATTTTGTTTTGAATCTAGAAAGAATACAGAAATAGACTAAGACTCCACTTCAAGTTCGACTGAAGAAATAATACAAAATAGTGTTGCTAGATACCTCAATTCATCAAATTCCAAACAAATGTCTCCTTTCGATGAATGGCCGAAAGAAGTACTTTGAAGGAATGAATATTATTGAGATTTTGAGACGAAAGAACCCCTTATTCTATAAAAATATCCAGTATTTCAAAAAAAAAATTCCAACGATTCCCCATAGTCAAGAATAGAATAATTGAGAGAAAGATATTGTAATAGTCAAAAAAAGAAACGGCAAAACAAGTAAAAAGGTCGATTGACAAAGAAAATAATTTACAAGATATGGTTTATCTGCATCTAAAGTATCATTTAGTTATAGAAAAACAGGATTCTTGCGTTTTTTCCCTCCTGCCGAGAAAGCATTCGTTCTTCCGTCCAGTTCCTTTTCTCAAAATCAAAATACTTCAATTGGTACGCGCAAGAAATAGGCCAATTCCGCGGCTTTTTGTTCAATTTCTCGTGGAGTTAAATTCTCATCAGTACGGGTCAACGGAATAGCCCCCCGGCCTCTGATATCCATATAAAGGACACGACGGGCATAAATACCCTCTTTAACTTCTATTCGAACGGATTGAATATCTTTTATAAGGAATCGGAGGAATATGCGACGATTTTTTCCAGGAAATCCCCAACGAAAAATACACACTATTCCTTCCTTTCTATCGAATCGATCATAACCACTACCTACATTCCAGGAAATTGTGCACCACAAATAGGAACTAATAAAGAGACCCGCGATTCCGTAGAAAGACATCACGATTCCCTGTGGAAAAAAAAGGATTTGCTGAGACGGAACAAAAGATATCAAATTTCTACCAAGAAAACTGGAAATTCCAACCAACAAGAATCCTAATGAACCTAAAAAAACGATAAGGGCCCAACAAAAATTACTTAGTTTTCGAGACCCCGTTATAAGTTCTATCCATGTATCTTCTGATCGCCAACTCATACTTGATCCGATTGCATTTTATTGAAATTGAGAGAATACCCCAAATGATTTTGACTTTACTTTTTTTGTTTCCGAATGAACTTTCATCAACTAGCACTAGTTTGATGTGAACTAGCACTAGTTTAATGGGAACTTTTAGGAGTAATTCATCAAATTGTTTAGATCTAAAATAATAACATACCCCTCATATGATCCCAATATACATATTGATATATATATAGATCCACCAACTTTACATTTTAAGCATCCAGCGATCCTGATCTATTTGAAACTGGCTAGAATTCAGTTATCTATAGATCATTTTCTGCAGACATAAGAGCTTTTTCCTTTATGTTCGGCGGAAATCACATGTTCTACTATATTTTCTTTTCCGAAATTACTATCTGTGTTATGCTACAAGTCTAAGTTAAAAAAAAAAAAGAATGAGACTGGGTCCCCTCGGATCTAAACAATCTTGTTTTTTTGAACATAAAGAAATAAAGAACCCATTGCAATTGCCGGAAATACTAGGCCTACTAAAGGCACAAAAATAGAGGGAAAATTGAAAGTTGTCATAAAATGGGGTACCTCGATTTATTATTTGTACCTGTTCTTATTTTTTTTTAATATCATATTTTATATTTATACTAATTATAATTAATAATTGTAATTATTATGAATTCGTAGATTAGAGATATTAAGTATCTAAGTGAGTATATAGAATAAGTCCAAGGAATGTAGAACTAAATAAATGGACTTATTCATCTATCTATATGAAATATACATATGATAATCCATTTTATTTTTCTTCGTTTCTTTGTGTTTTGTTCTTGTCTTTGAATTTCATTTTAATATTTAATAAAGAGTTTCTTACAAATTATCGAAAGATTCATTAGAATACGACACAACCGGGATTTTTAGTGAAAACGGGATTTTCGGGAGATGCAGAAAGATACAAAACTATATATCTATTTTTTCTATAATTTGAATTTGATTATATATGTAAGATGAAATTCGTTTTATTTTCCTAATTTCACGAAAGGAAGAACTCACTTTTTATCTTGTTGGTAGAGACTTCTTAATTAGTAATCGGGAATCTAGGTAAAAAAAAAGAGTTATACGCAACTTTTGATTTTGATTCTTTCTACAATTAGATCTTAGGTCGCCAAAGAAAACTCCCTTTTTAGTTACTTTGATTCCGATAAGCTAAGATTCGGATAAGCTAACTACTTTTTTTGTTTGCTACAAATAAAATAATTGAACTTAGTGCGCTCTACTTGATTGAATTGGAATTCAAAGGAAAGAAGGCGTGGAGCTTAAATAACTCACTCAGAACGCTTTTTAAAAGATTACGCGGTACAATTAGGTCGAATAAGCCCTTCTGGAATAAATATTCAGCCGCTTGTGAACCTTCGGGTACTGTTTTATTCAATGTTTGTTCAATTACTCTTTTACCCGCAAATGCAATATAGGAATTTGGTTCGGCAATAATAATATCTCCCAACATACCAAAACTAGCTGTTACCCCACCAGTAGTAGGAGATGTAAGGATTGATACATACAATAACTTTTTATTTGATTGATAATCATATAAAGCAGACGATATTTTAGCCATTTGCATCAGGCTCAAACTCCCTTCTTGCATGCGCGCTCCCCCCGAAGCGCACACTATAATAAGAGGTAGAAATTGATTAGTAGCGTACTCAATCAAACGGGTGATTTTCTCCCCGACTACGGATCCCATACTACCCCCCATAAACTGAAAATCCATAACCCCAATTGCTACGGGAATACCATTTAGTTGACCTACGCCTGTTTGAACAGCCTCAGTTAATCCTGTCTTTCTTTGATAAGAATCAATACGATCTTTATAAGGCTCCTCCTCCGAATGAAATCCAATGGGATCCAGAGAGACCATGTCTTCATCCATAGGGTCCCAAGTACCGGGGTCGATCAAAACTTCGATTCTTTCTGAACTACCCATTTTCAAATGGTATCCACACTGTTCACAAATATTCATTTTTGATTTCAAAAATTTCTTATAATTTAATCCATAACAATTTTCGCATTGAACCCACAAATGTCTGTATTTTTGAGTTGCATCGAGATCACTAGGCCTTTCTCTTAGAGTTAAATCACTACTCTTCGCGCGGGTTCGTATACTGGACCCCCCACCTTCACTACTAGTTTTACGTTTATCAAAAACGCACCTAGAAATG